ATTCTCTATTTTGGAAAAGGACCTCTTACGGCAGTTGACAGTGGAAACTTTCCAGCTAGCGATTGATCCAGTTACCGGTAAAGGACAGTTGACAGAAGAAAGAAGAGAGATGAGCTACTATCACTCAAGAACTAGAAGAAGGAAAGAAATCGATTCACTTCGCCAGCCTTGAACCCCTCTTTCTTGGATCGTTGTTTGCGACAGACCGATTGAGACAGATCTAGAGATAGAGCTGCAAGGGAACACTTACCAATACCTACTGCGGATCAGGCTGAAGCTATTGTTGCATCTCCAGCTTCTACTATTGTTGCACCTCCACTCTAGCCTTGATGCGCGAGGGGCTCTCGGAAAGAGGGGGCAAAGCAAAACCAAGAGGAGGTCGTAGATACTATACCTGGAATCAGTCTCTCTCGTAGGGCATTTTTCTGTAGTAATGTATTTCGGTGTTTATCGTAGCCCACGGAGCGGTAACGGGCGGAAAGAGCTATGATAGGAGTCGATGCCTTTCTGTCCCATCTGAAAGAAAGGCTGAAAGCAAAAGGAGATCGCTTTCGATTAAGGATCAAGCCCAGGAGGAAGCAGTCGTTGGACATGTCCCTTCTTTAAAGTAAAGGTAGGAGAGTGAGATGACTTACTAGGACAGAGCGAGCCAAAGGGAATCAATAGTAGAGTAGACAGGTCTTCCCCTTAACTTAAGCCATAGATGTACCCATCGAGACAATAGACCAATAGAAGAGACAGCCAAGCCAGTAGAGCCAATGCTAGATATCGGCCCATTCCTCTCCCGGTCGAGTTCTTTCATTCCTCTTCCGAGAGTTACTCATGACGTCCAGTTGCAGCTATCTATCAATCGATACAATAGAAGGGCCAGTCAATACTAGACAGGAACGAGCGATCTACTCAATCGGCTGACTAACCTTCAAAAAGACCGGCTTTTATGCCTTATTTACAGTACAGGGCTTCATCTTGCACTAGTGGAGATACCTTCTTGATCAATTCATTACTAAATTATGATTCTCGAAATAGGATAGGAGCGAAGCCAGTCGACTATACCGGAGAGGGAGAGGAGAAGGGGGCCTAACGAGCGGGAAAAGGGATAGCCCTTCATATCGTAGTCTCGCTCAAAAGCCTAAGCTATCGGATGACAGAGGATATCGGCCAATTCATTCCTATAGTAGAACTCCACCCAGAGAGCCGAAAGAGCGAAGAAAGCATAGAAAGAGGTCCTTGGTCCGAGGAGAATCCAAATAGAATTATGATCGGCGCATCATTAGGTCCCGAAGAAAGGGCAAGGTTTGCCCAATTTCTTAGCCGATACCGGGACGTCTTTGCTTGGTCATATAACGATATGCCAGGCTTAGATCCAGTCCTAGTAGAGCATAACTTTAATATAGGTCTAAAAAGAAAGTCTCCAAGCTCCATCCCGACTTGGAGTTTTCAAAAAAAAAATGAAAAAGCGGCCCGCTGAATTAGGACCTTGGATTATTCTGATTGGATCTCTAACCGTCCCCGTACCGAAAAAGGATGGGAAGGACTTTGATTTTAGAAAGCTAAACTAAATAAAGCCTGTCCCAAGGACGATTTCCCACTCCCAAATTTAGATGTCGGGGTACAAAACGCTGTCATTTATGGACGGTTTATCAGGATACAACCAAAGCCGAGAAAGACCAAAAGAAGACTTCCTTCATCACGGGGCGGGAAACCTTCTGTGCAAAGGTCATGCCATTCGGCTCGGCCTAAAGAATGCCGGAGCAACCTACCAGAGGGCTATGACGGCCATCTTCCATGAGATGATGTATAGACTATGTGGATTACATAGTAGTCAAATCCAAGACAAGGGTCAATCACATAGAAGTCCCCCCGATTAGTCTTCGAGAGGCTTAAAAAATCAAAGAACACGGAGCGGTAAAAGAAAACTCATGGGTTGGTTAAGCTGAGTGAACTGCCTAGGCGGTTGACTAGGCCTTTGCCTTGGCATATAGCCATGTTGGCCTTGATTTGGTGGAGACGGGCGAACCCGCTGAGACTGTGGTAAGGTTGCCTGAGGTGGTGGAGCAAAAGATACCTGCATACCTTGAGTTGATTGGGGAAGAGCTGGTTGTTGCAACATTGGTACGTAGGATTCCGAGAAGAAAGAGGCGAGCGCATCGAAGTTAGAGAAAGGGCTCTCACAGACCCCTAATCTCATCCAATAAAAAGATATGGGATATGGCAGTCTATTGTCCTTCCAAGCTAAAATAACGAGTTCTTATTGCAGCAGGATTGTAGCGGTTGGCTTTCATGCAGGTAGCCGTAGCTTGAAGACGGGGGGCGGTGTGGTGTAAGGGTTATGGCGAGTCAAGCAATGATCGGAGAGGGAAGCTGATAGGCTAGCTAGGTTTTCTTTTTCACTGGCTTATGGTCTAAGGGTACCCTTTCCGCCTAACCATTGTTTAGAAAGTAAAAACAAGAATTCTTAAATTGTTTAGACTAAACTTTGTTCTTCGACTTCACTTTGTCTTCGTTTAGTCCAGTTCAAAGTTTAGTGCAGCCATAGGACAATGGCATTTTCTTAGCTAAAGGTAGATCAGAAAATGAAAACTTTTACAAAAGCCCGTATTTCGCGACTGTAACAAATGCTTATCCGGTGCAAATCATTTATCCTACGCACGACGTCAACAAAACGAGGCATGAGAACCAAAGCGCAGGCAGGGAGAGCCGGGCCAACTACTAATTATTAACCGTCCTTTCAGTTGGGACTTTCAAGCAAGCCTTGCGAAGGCAGCCCCCTTTCTCGCGCATCAAAGACTTCATTTCCCGCAAGTGACCAACCGAAGCCATGCAATTTCTTATATTATAAAAGGAGTGCTAGAATGTCTTTTCAATTGTAGGGGCGCGTTAGCGCTAATATAAAGCAAAGGGCTTTTTCAGCTGGATCCAGAACGAATAGGAGATATATCAGTACGCCATCCACGGGACACCTTTCGTAGTGAGGGAAGTCCTCTGTTTTTAGGTTGACGAGCTACTTTAGTTTAGTTTCCGAAAAAAGCATAAAGCCCGGTATTTTCGTAAACGTAAAAGAGGGACGAGTGACAAGGGACTTGAGTGACTCACCCTAATCAATAAGCGGGAGCAGGTATCGAGTGTTGTGAGGGCTTTTATTTGCGCGTTAAGGGCAGTTTCTGTTATAGCACTAGGAATCGGTGCCGTTAGTCTAAGCTAAAACAGAGGGGCTTTGGAATCCATCCCGTATTCCGTACGCTAGGAAGTCGATCTGAACTGTAATTATAGCCTTCGCTTGAACCGAAGAGAGCGATGCGAACAGTTCAGGAGGCCGCAGATCAAACCCTTAGTTCAGTGCCGGGTTTCATAAGTACTCTCGGTCAATCATATCATTCTCCAGACGGGATGGGGTGTAGGCACGTTTATTGGAGCAGTTGGGAAGAACACCGGCCTCTTTCTTTTTTCAATCGTTAGAAAAAGGAGCTTGGTCAGCCATGTTCCCTACGTACCCTCTCGTTATTCCCATGATTCCCCGTTGCACCTATTCTCCGCAACCGTCGGTTCAGATCTATCTCGGGTACGGTCACTGCACTCCAATCGTTGTATCTCCAATCTCTGCCTCGGTTGGTGGCACCTATGGTTCTTAAGGTTTTTGATTCCAAGAAAGATAAAGAAAAGAAGAGGATTTCTCCTCTAGTTGCGAAGGATACTGCTTACTACAGATTCGAGTGAAATGGCTGGTGGTAAGCGTGGTAAGGTCGCTGCTAACGAATGGTGGGTGCGTGGAGAATGCTATGGATTCGAGCTCCATTTCCCTCTCGGTACTTAGATCTTCCTCTAAAACGTCTCCCATTCCTCTTTCCTTTGTTCCGCCGACTACATTGATTGGATACCGCTGGGCCTGCCTACGCATAAAGTCTAAGGATTCTCCCATAACATTGAATTGCCCTTGGTTGTCCTACCTTAGATCTTATTCCCACCTTGTTCTATTGCTCTTTCTCGATGGGGCGCTAGACCTCATTCTCTTTGAGACGCTTATTCAATTGATAGTGGCCCCTCCTTACGTTACTTTAATTGGGGAGGATGGGGGTAAGGAGCGGGTACGGGAGCTTGACCAGGAACAAGATAACGAGAAGTGGATTTGCCTGGGGTGGGCTCACTTTTCTGCCTTTTCCTCCCACGATTTAAGGATTGGCTCAAGCAACCTATCTTACTAATAAGAAAGTGGCTGCTAGTTGTAGCGCCCCTTTATCAAAATGATATTCTTCTGCGAGACTCCATCCAACCAAATCCCATTTTTGAAGGATGTATTCTCGGAAAACATCATCGCGAAAGCTTTCCGGTTGGAGGTGAGCTAAAATGGAATGACGGGGATTGAATGGCCTGGAAAGCTGGTAGGGTTTGGGGCGAGCTGTGGGCTACATTAGATATGGGTTGAAATGGCGAGAGCTGAGATGACGGGAAGCAGCAGACCCATCGAGAATCGAGGAATGACCATGTACTCCTTCCCTTACGGGGCTCATGGAGTAGCTTATTTCGAAAGAGGAAGACGGGGGGTGAGAAGCCATAGCAATATTATATGCATTTCGGGCCTCAGTTTCTGCATCATGATCCACCTAATATGGGTATTGTGACTGGCATATGGATTTTTATAAATGTTGGAAGGGGACTGATGTTGATTTATGAAGGCGAATATTGGATAACTGAAGTTAGGAGGATTGTAGAGTGACAAAGGAGCTACTTGGGATTGGAGGAATGCCGAACGCATTGCAGACATGCCTTTGGATATGGTTTCCGCTGATTGGATTAGTCTTACCATCATCTTCTCTAACCTAGTCAAATCAAGACTGGCATTCATCTCCATAGCCCTTTTTCTTTAGCAGTACAGGCCGGCTGGTCGGGGTTGTGTCCTTCCGAGTTCTACCCCCGCTACCACAAAGATCACTGCCCAGCCACCGCTCGAGGGTACCTCCGCTCCCCAACTGAGCAAAATGGAGAAAATTCGCGGGAAAGGAGAGATAAAAAAAGGGAAGGTTCTGCTGAGACTCAAGTTCCCCTGCCGGAGCTCCCCGAACCTGAAGTAGAAGTCGGGGGGCTGCTCAGTGAGAAGAAGCGTCAAATGATTCGGGCAGTTGTCGCGCTGGCGGAGCAGGGAGCCTACAGGGGCAATGAGGAGTTCGACGATTTAGCCCATCGACTACATCTATCGCTGAACCAACTTCCGAATCATCTACCGAATCGCATAATCAACCGGATCCACCTAAACCTAATACATTTCCTCTAGAAAGAATGAGGCTCTCGTTGAGAGATCCATTAGTGATTGGCCCACCCCTCCTGGCATGGCAAAGAAAGAAAGAAAGGCAGGTTCAGGCGATTGATCAAAAAAATCTTTCCTTCCCTTTCTTTATGACAGAGCAATTGAATGCAGCGGTGCAGGGCCTCTAAGATTATGAATAAGCTATTCATTTTCCGTCCTATTGAAGAAATTCGGCATGATGGTAGTAGAGTAGTCGATCTGATCTCGCGCGCGGGCGGATAGAAATGCCTATAGATGAGGTAGGCGAGGCTAGCTTGCCGGCAAAAGGCGATTGTCTTTTGTTTGATGAGAACGAGAAGGGCAATTGACTGCAGGCCTATTGGGTGGGGGCAACTGGAGGAAGACAGCACGGGGCAAAGCAAAGGGCAGAGCTTCGAGTGACGGGCTGCCGAAGAGCAAAGAAAAAAGTCACTCGAAGCTCCTCTGTCGCGCCCTAGCCGAGCGGTCATCGCCTGCACAAGCAAGCAGATTAGCTCCATCATTCCATTATTGTGCCGGCAGGCCTGGGCGAGCGAGGTAGGCTTAGATTAGAGGGAGGGAGACTGCGAACGTCCGTCCCATGAAGCGCCGGGGAACCATGCATTCCTCTCGGGCTGGGCTCTCGCGTGTCCGGGGCCCGATCAGATCAACCAGCGACCGGTTTACGGAACAAGGAGTTAAGCAAGGGCCAGGAGATTGATGAAAGAAACTGGCCGAAGTCAGTGTTGTGTTCAACTCCGCGGTTGGAAGGATTGCTTTCTGCCGTCTGTCTTTTCCTTCTCTCTCTTCTCTTAGCAAAGTAGGCTCAAGTCAAACTTTTGGCTTGCTACAAGCTGGGCTCAGGGACTGCAGTCAGCCGCTTCCCCTGTAGTCGTCAGCTCGTTTTTGACAGATCCGATCGGGTGTTCATAATCTGGAGTAAAAGGATTCGAACCTTTGCATGCCGGTACCAAAAACCGATGCCTTACCACTTGGCTATACTCCATACGGCCTGTTTTGGACGGTAGAACGGGGAGAGGGGGAAGGGGGAAGCAGGGCTCGAAGAACGAGCCGAGCCGTGCAAGGACGCGGGGATATAGCAAGTAAGCAGAAAGGTTCTCCCTTTAGGACCGACTACAACAAGCTCACGACTCTAATAGAAAGGGTAAGCTCTCTGCTCTATTTGCTTGCAATGCTATGCCTATCAAAGTTGGCGAACGCTTCTGTAACCTTAGACTCGTTACGCTGTTCGACTGAACTCGTTGGCTCCACGTCCACCGAAAGTAGGTATCGTCACCGTTGGTTCCCGTAACCAAACCTTTCTTATCTTTTTTTTATTATGTCTTTCTTTCTGAAGGGCTTGCGGTTCATTACACCAAAGGCTTTCAGTGAACTATTGAAGCTATCGAGAGAGTACCAAATGCTGACGGTAACGAAGGTTACCGGGCCGATGCGGCCGGTTACCGGGAACCTTTTGGTTCCCGGGAAACTACGTTCCCTTTGTAAAGTAGGCCTTTTTATAACTAATTAGAGTTGACATGAAATGGATCACGGAAGAAGACATAAAAGATGAATGAATGATTCAATCCCTTCCCACTCACACGGGTTCTTCTATTGAAGAGGTTCCCCGGGCGTACATAAGAGCGGAACCTAGATAGAACGCGGAGCACCGGCCCCGGCCGCCGATACAGTTACCATGCTTACCAGCTCTTACCATTGCCGCCTATAGATATAGATGGGAGGTAGGCGGGGCTAGCTTGCTTCTCTTCCCCTAGGCTACCTGCACATCTTATGTGCGAATAAAAGGAAGCGAGCGGCTCTTCGCTTAGTAGACGGCCGCCGGACGACGACCCCTTCTTGTTCTCGCCCAGCCGCTTCTTTTTTTTTTATTTAGAATCCTAGACTAAAGAAGAAGGCTCCTGAATCAGCGCAGGGAAAAATCCGCAAGCAGGAGAACTGTACTAACCTGCCGCCGGTTACTTTATCAGGGCTCCGCAGGAGAAGAAAGAAGGTCCGGGTCCAATTTCTAATGAAGCGAAGGTCCCCCTTACTCCCTATTCTCTCTTAAAGCTTTATAAAGCTCTAAGAGAAAGGGTTGGTTAAGAACTATTGACTGTAAACGATAGCAGTTACAGTCACTCAATGGATATGCTCGCCTTTGGAATGAAGATGGATGAAAAGGCACTTGAGCCTGGAACTGATGAAATTCGGGGAAAACATGGAACCGGTCACTATACCGGGGGGGCGAGACATGACCGCGACTTAAGATTCAAGTACCGTTGAAAAGACTAAAGGAACGGGGGAATGACTACCTGTAATAAAGCACAGGCTAAGACGAGCCGACCAGAAGAAGCAAGGCTTTAGATTACCAGATCCTGGACACAATCTTCCTAGAGATGGAGAGCCCCTGCCTTTTCTAGCCTCTCCTTCTTGCTTGCTTACCTAGCTCTTGTCTTAGTGACTCTTCCTCTTTTCTAGGTTTTTCTGAGTGTGAAAACGGTAGATTTTTCATTTGCCAATGAATTGGATCCGCCTCGATTCGATCAATAATGGGATTCTTGGCTAGAGAAAGGTTCTGTGACATGGACGCCCAGCCCAACTCGGTCGGTCGGTTGGCCCACCTAAGATATTAAAAAATTCTCGATCGATTTGATCAAATTTGAAAAAGTCTTTCTCACTATTCAGAACAGTGGAGCTTTCGATCAAGATGTTCTCGCCTCCCCCGTTTGGGCTCTCGCTCGAATCGGAACCTTTATGCGTTGGTAGGCTTTCGACTCAATCTAATAGCCTACCTATCGGGCGCCAATAAAAGAGAAAGTTTGCGGGCTCATTATCTGATGCAGAACCGATGCGAGAGGGAGAATCAATATGGGAGGGGATTGAGAGCTTTCAAGAACCAGTGGAAAGGAAAGACTTGTTCCCTGCATTCTTTTCTTTCCAAAGAGAGTCATTAGTGCTAGGGCATAAAAGCTTTGATTGAATGAACGCCACCTTGGTTGTATTGTTTTCAAACAAATCCAATGTTGGGCCAAGCGTTGCCAGCCGGTAATAGCCGAAGGCAAAAAAGGGGGAGATAGAGAAGAGGAGATTCAGAATAGTCACTCCACTCCATGGATAGTGCACACAGATTCTTCTTTCATTTGCAATTCCTTTCGGGTCGGAAACGTGGGCTGCTGGTGGGGCTGTGCCCCTTCTCCCTCTTCTTCCGCTTTACAACCGGAATAAGGAATTCCTTAGAATTCACCCCGATGAAAAAATGGGATTTGAGAGGCTAGCGAATCGGAATTGTATGGAATGTCCTACTCCTGCCCGAGCTTTCCGATAAACCAATCCCCTATTTCAGGGACATCTGTGTTAGGTAGGCCCAGGGATCACTGATTAGTCGAATGAGCCCATCCCTCTGGCCTATCATTTGTTGGTCGATCCGGCTGGCGGCTCCTGCGTCTGGGGCCCCTTTATACTAGTTTGCTGCTAGGAGTCCCTCTAGTCGAATCCATAATCCATAGAAGTCCCAATAGAAGTTTACTGACATGGCTCTTCCATCGACGATCTACTGCTCCCTCTTAGTTGCAGATGCCCATGCTTTGATTCGAAAGCCCTAGCCAGTGATGAATCCCCAGGAAGAGAGGACTATTGAATTCCTCCTCCCTTCAGTCCAGTTTGAACCCGTCCCAGCAACGAACACCTTCCTACTGCAAGGCTTTGCTCTGCCCTTCCACTAGAATCCACTCCGGGTCGGAGGAGCAGCTAGTCCAACTTCTTGAGCAGCCGAGATATTGAAGAACGAACATTTGCTTGAATTCCTTGCCTCACCCTGAGATGAGAGGGAAGGTCGATTTGACTCGAATCCTGGACCTGATCTTTCATCCTACACCGGTTAATGATGCGATGGGATAAGTTTTTCTTTTGTCATTTTTCATCAATGCTGGCCCAGTCGAGGTTCGTCCATGCCCAATCCCAATGGACAAACCTTAGCCCCTAGCTCTATAATCCACCCTACCCAGTCCCTGAAAGCCCTCCCGGGGGCCTAGCCCTCTTTCTTCGAGTCTTAGCTTTCATCGTTGACGAACACCTGCGCTAATAAGACAAAGAGGGAGTCTATGCCTTGAATGAATCAGTAAAGTAACAACGGATTAGTGGAATGAGGGATCAAGAGACAGATAGGGGGAGAATGGCAATCATTGGTGGACCTTCCCTTGAACGAGTCACGGAGCTCTCAACGGAGTGGTTTAGGTTCTGGAATTCCATCTCTAGTTGGGGCTTTCGGTTCGAAGGTTATAAAATGTGGTGCGGGTTCATATCTCTCGACCAGTTCAGGTTCAAGGGAGGGTGATCGAGGGGACCCAGACTTTAGATCTCTTCTCTATGGCGGGAGGTCTCTTTCGTATCAAGAGTGTTTTGGGGAGGCCAGGGGAGACGGATTGGATCGAGAGGCGATGCTTATACCTCTTCTTTATCGATAGGATTCCCATCATTTGCAGTCTCCGGCGAAGGAGATAAGGGCGAGGGACCGAACATGTTCTATCCTCAACCTCCATCCGTCATTAGTAATCTCAATTCGCTTTTCCTATTCACTAGTACAATGCGCGCTACAACTAGCAGCCCCTTACTAGTAAGGGAAAAGGCTAGCGCGCAAGGGCTGATGAAAAGCCAGCAACTTGTTAGGACTAGGTTTTGGCTTGCCCCTTTCTTCTTATTAGGAAGATAGGTTTGGAACCCTATACAAGGGGCTGCTTGCTGCTCACCCCTATCTCTAAAGGGGCGCACACTCGTTACCACTAAACGACGAAGCCGGGAGCGGAAGGAGGGACTTGAACCCTCAACCTCAGCCTTGGCAAGGCTATGCTCTACCAATTAAGCTATTTCCGCCAGCTACGGTAGTGGCGAAGCACTACTGAGCAATTCACGTATCACTTGATACGGACGACTTCTGTTTTTCCGCCGGACCACAGTCTTGACCTCCGATCGAGCTACGAACACGAGTAGGTAGGCGGCTAGGGGGGCGGCAGGGCTGCGCCTTTTCAATCAATCTCCGGCCGCTCCGCTATTGGTGCGAGCTGTAAGGAGTCTTGATCTCGAGTCAAGCTGGGGCGTCATCTGTCTTTTAAGTTAAGTCATTTCCTAAGACGGCTCCTCTTATTCTTTCTACGATAATCCAAACTGCAGCTCCACGAGTCTGCTCGGAACCGGTCGATTCCTGAGCCATTCGTTCTCCCCTCTCGGTTGGCCTTTGCCAGCCACTAGAGCAAGTAAGAGAACCTACAGTGAATGAACTTAAAGAACCGCAGATTTTTACCGGATTGTACACCTTTGTGTCTGGCTATGTATATGGATGTGCATAAAGAAGGGACGGGGCATCTCTATCCTTTTTTGGGGGAAGAGAGAGGGAAGAAGCTGCAGCGGCACCTCACGAACTTCTTACTGGAGCAGTACTATAGGCATTTTCGAGTGTTTGGATGCACGTCTTTTGTTCATATTCCTGCGCAGTTAAGAGAGAAATTGTCCCCTACGGTATACATACTTTCGTTTATTGAATCCCTGTTAATTTTATGTCCTGAGGTCTGCTAATTATCGAAACCCAATGCTTCGTCCACCTTCATTCAATCAAATCTAAAGCACAAGTAGGATAATAAGCATCAACTCACGCTTCCAAGGGTACCGATTCAGGCAAGTGGAAGTGAGATTGAGTACATGTTAGGGTAGAAATGAATTGCCAATAACTGATTCTCCGCAATCAACAACCAATTCTCCGCAATAAACTGCGGGCACACGCGTAAAGGCATGCTTAGTTCGGTTAAGAACGGCGATGATTCAATTAATGATCGTTAGCCGATAAGAGCGATGAATAAGGGATGGTATATTTCTCCGACGAGCTCGATGACCACGAAAAAGAGATGAGGGCTTTCCTAGGCCTTGGCGGGAGGTTTCTTTCGGGGAACAAAGGACGAAATAGAATCGAGTTGGTTATTAACCTCGAGGGCTTCTTTGTTAAAGCGGTTCATGTATTCGCGAAGGATTCAATCCAGCCACAGGTTCCCCTGCGACTTCGTCTTCCGCTCATAAGTAAGCTCTTCTCCACGGCATATTTTGACTCTGATCTTCGCTTCCTTCATTCGGTTTCTGGTTCTTGGCTGAACCAGTAGGTTTCCAACCTTCAAAGCAGCTGCTTTTACGCTCAAATACAAATGAAATTCGTGCTCAGTTCAAGTCAGCAGGATCTATCTCTTATGCAAGGTTTATTGATGAAGGTTACCTATTATTGTAAATCTATATTTTTTATATAAAGTAAAAAAGGCGCTCTCGTGCAATCTAAACAAGACAAACTTACAGAATCAAAGAACCTAACAAATGTAGGCGGAATACACTCATGATCTGCTTCACAAATGGGAGATTGGGTCGAAATCTATTTGTGAGATTAGGGATCGGCATATATTATCATAAGCATAAACATAAGTGAGGAGACCTGATTCAAATTAAAAAAGAACCTCTAGGAAGGTACCCTCGCCCGCCTATGACGGAGGACTTTTTTCCTCTTATCTGAAATCGTAATTTTTCTGATAGGAACAGGCTAAACAAAAAGAAAAGGGGCTTTTTTTCGTCGGAATAGGGGCCTGTTGACACAATCCCATTTCTTTCCGTTGGTCAACAACCAACAAATCTTATCGTTTAGTTCTTCACTACTCGTACAGGAAGGCCTCTCTTTCTGTATGGGGGGAATCCTTTATTCTCAATCAAGATGCCTCAACTGGATAAATTCACTTATTTCACACAATTCTTCTGGTCATGCCTTTTCCTCTTTACTTTCTATATTGCCATATGCAATGATGGAGATGGACTACTAGGGATCAGCAGAATTCTAAAACTACGTAACCAACTGCTTTCACACCGTACGAACAACATCCGGAGCAAGGACCCCAACAGTTTGGAAGATATCTTGAGAAAAGGTTTTAGCACCGGTCTATCCTATATGTACTCCAGTTTATTCGAAGTCTCCCAATGGTGTAAGGCCGTCGACTTATTGGGAAAAAGGAGGAAGATCACTTTGATCTCTTGTTTCGGAGAAATCAGTGGCTCACGAGGAATGGAAAGGAACATATTATATTTGATCTCGAAGTCCTCATATAGCACTTCTTCCAATCCTGGATGGGGGATCACTTGTAGGAATGACATAATGCTAATCCATGTTCCACACGGCCAAGGAAGCATCGGTTTTTAATCTCATTATGACTTGGTCGTTCAGAAG